CTATACCCGCTACAATGTGATTATTGTATCAAAATACACTTTTTGTCGAACACGACAATCGGACGTAATCAAGATAGGATCAGAAAATAATGATGAATATTATAGCATTGGCCTGTTTTGTCAGTCGACCTAATCAGATTAGGAAAGGAAAAGAGGACTGACAATTCAAATAACTAAATAATAAATAAGACGTTCTTTCTTTTGATGGAGGATTTTGGCCGGGCCGGATACGGCTCGATAAAACGATTTATGGCATCACATAGAAATGCATTGCCCAACAATCCGCAGTTCTATTTTTTCTTTTTTATATATTACTTAAAAAATAGGAGTTAAAAAAAGAAAAAATCTTAGAATTCTAATAATAAGAAATCACACTTTGATTCTCTATGATTCAATTCTATCTCATAGATATGGAAATAGTTCTTAAGTCGGATTGTTGGGTCAAGCATTTTTGTTTTCCAAATCAAGCAAATTTATATGATTGGGAACAAAAAAAGGGCCCGGCTCGGTACTGACCAGGCCAGGCCGCGAAAAGAAAATAAAAAAGATCTTTCGGACGAATATTTTTTTATTCGAAATATATCTTTCAAGCTTTTTCTTGATCTAAATAGGATTGCTTATAAAAGTTATCTATATATATATTAAAGTTGTATATATCATATATTAAAGTTGTATATATCATATAGTAAAGTTGTATATATCATATAGTAAAGTTGTATATATCATATAGTAAAGTTGTATATATCAATCTAGTCCAACTACAACTAGCCCAATAATAAATATTTTCATAGCTAAAAAAAATGGATACAATAGATACAGAGGATATTTTTTCAAGCGGTCCTCTTTTGTGTAATGGAAGAATGGAATATAGTCATTATCCTTTTCAAGTTGGAGAGATGGCTGAGTGGACTAAAGCGTCGGATTGCTAATCCGTTGTACGACTGTACCGAGGGTTCGAATCCCTCTCTTTCCGTTGAGTATTTGGTATTTTATTTACAAATCTTTCCGTTGAGTATTTGGTATTTTATTTACAAATTCCAAGTTTCGAACCCCCGTTTTTTGGAATTCATTTTTGATTTCTCATTTTTTTTTTATCATTAATATTTTAAAATTGGAATTTCTAATTTTTATTTACTTTTTTGATTTCTATTTAATAGCGAAAATCCTAAGAACATTCAAAAATGAAGCAAGTAAAAAAAAAAGGACTCTTTTTCATTCTTATTCTTCACGTCCAGGATTACGTCCTGGATCGTTAGATAGGAATCCGAAGATGAAGAGAGAAACAAAGAATATCACCACTGTGTAAACAAAGAGTTTGAGAGTAAGCATTACACAATCTCCAAGATCCTTTTTTTTTTTTTTTGAAAAAAAAAAAAAGAGAATAGATTCTCCATTTTTATAACACATATACTATTTTGACACCACTAAAGGAAAGGATTTTCAGAAATGAAATAAAAAAATTCTCAGAAAATTGTAATAAGAGTTGATTCTTTCATTACAAAAAACGACCCCCTATTGTGAGGACTCTAATAGGATCTTTCAAGAAACGAAATCCGAATGAAAAAATGGCGCGATTCCCATTTATCGAAAACTATCTAAGAATTGTTTAAATCGAGGGTTCATTCATACTCTAAGACTTATCCGTTGTTAGAATTTGTTTCTCGAATAACTCATGTCTAGGATAGTATTCAAGATTTTATCGAAAACTTACAGCAGCTTGCCAAACAAAGGCTAAGAGCAAAAAGAAAAGGGGTATTACTGGCATAACATCTACGATTGGATTCAAAAAAGCGTAGGCCTCGGGTAATTTGGCTAAGAAAAAACGACTCGAATAAAGATCGGAATTAAGACAGATCAAACTAAAGATATTAAGCATAACAACCCTTTTTTTTTTATTGCACTTGGAGATAATTGTATTTTGATTGAGTTAATATAATAATCATAGTAGTGATATACGTTAAAAATTACGAAAGTAGGGTAGACCCAAAATCCTTTTTTTTTTTTTTTTTGAACTCACCCAATCCAAAATTATTCTATTTTCTTTTGCGAATTGAAGAAATCATCCTTTCATACAATATCTTAATTGAATTATATGTAATGATCAATAAATTCAGTTTCAGTCTATATCTACATGTGTCAAAATCCTAGGAAGAGTATAGTCCGTCGATATTTGCACTGGAATTGACGAATAACCAATACCAATACTAGTGTTTTGTAGTATCGAATAGAAATTGAAATGGGGCGTGGCCAAGTGGTAAGGCAACGGGTTTTGGTCCCGCTATTCGGAGGTTCGAATCCTTCCGTCCCAGGAAAGACATTTTTTTGTCTTTCATTTCTATATAGAATTTTGTTTTTCATTTCTATATAGAAAAAGATTGTCTTTTTTTTTTAAGATTTCAGAGTAGAATATTGAATGGATATTATGTGATTCTTGTTTCTGATTTTGAATCATTCTATTTTTCTGTGAATCATATCTTTTTCACAAATTGAGTTCAAATAAGTACATGGCAAAACAAAAAATACATACAGATAGACGGAGCTGTATCGAAGTGGGAGCCAGGTAATAAGATAGATCACAACACAAATAAGAATTTGAAATCAATTCAAAGGGGGTTGAATGCGACTTTCGTCGTATATCCATTCCCTGACGATATTCCTATTTTATCTTAGTTAGTTATTTCGAATTAATTATGGACCTTATAATAAGAGTTAATCACCAACGGAGCATCTTAATTTCACTAGTTGTGTCTGTACAAATCGGATTAACAAATCATCAAGTTACATACTTAGCACGGTTTTTGTTTAAGCCTCTTTTTTAGGTATTTCAACTCCTATTTCATTTGGCTCTAATACAGAATTGGAAATTCCCCGGACTAATGGAGACGGGGGAATTCGTGCATGCTATTCCCCTTGCGTTTAATCAAAATTATTGAACCTCCCCAATCAAAGAAACTGCGCGAAAAATGAGGAAATGCTTAATGGATTATTATCGTTCTAGTCGATTTCCGTGATAAGGTTTTTCAAAAAAAAAATTTTTGGATTCGTGAATTTGCAATGTTCAACATAGAATATAATATTCGTGTAAATGGAGTCCAATGAAAATTGTTCAGTCTATTTGACAGGGGGGATTCCTTCTTTTTTGTTTCGGATTTTCCTTTTCAGTATGAAATGAAAAAAATAAGAACCTCCAATTTACTTTCCATCAAGCTTTTTTATGCATTCCAAAAAAGAAATTCGATTATGTTGACATATAATATTAATATGTTGTCATATTATAATATATGTACAATACAATATGGATGGATGGGTAGATTAGAATAGGTTGACATAGAATATGTTGCCGTATTATAATATATGTACAATACAATATGGATCGATGGGTAGTTTATGGGGGGGTTGATAGGATAGCAAATGGGCTTTCAATTCGGCGGTCACTACACTAGATGATGAAATTTCCTATTATTACTTCTTATTTTTAGTTCAGTACAAGAGAAATAAACTTATTATTTTTAGTGTTTACTCAGTATGATCAATAATAACCATCAAGATTCCAATAACCATCCGGATTCCGTTCTACAAAAACTTTATCCTCAAACTTGCGAACTTTATACTCAAGCTTGCGAAATTTATACTCAAATTTGCGAAATGGAGTATCAACTTTTCGACATTTATATTCAGCTCGACGGTTTAAGTCTAAGCGAAAGCAAAATTTATACTGAACGTCTTCGCGAAATGCATACTCGCTATCTTCGCGAATTTGAGTATCAACTTTGCCAAATTTATAATCAAGTAGCAAAAATGGATACTCAACTTGGCAAAATTTATACGGAAATTCACGAAATTTATTTTCAACTTGGTACTTGTATGTTTAAAGGGGAGCTTTTTTTTCTGAACAACAATTCATACCTCCTTCTAAAAAAAATTGATACTCAACTTCAGGAAATTAAGACTCACGTTCGCGAATGTTATATGCAACTTTCTTCTTATATTGGTAAAAAAGAGGGTTGTTCTATGATCCAGAATTCAAGCACAATTGGTGCTCAACTTCGCGAAATTCAGATTAAACTTCGCGAACTTTATACTCCACTTCTTGCTTATTTGAAGGCATCAGACCATACGAAACGTTGGCATGATGACTTCGATGATGACTCCGATGATGACGCCGATGATGAATGGGAGGTTTACTCGGCTCGTGACTCGGATCTTGACTGGGATCTTGACTCGGCTGATGACTCGGCTGATGACTCGGCTGATGCCTCGGCTGATGACTCGGCTGATGACTCGGCTGATGACTCCGATGATGCCTCGGCTGATGACTCGGCTGATGACTCCGATGATGCCTCGGCTGATGACTGGGAGGTTTACTCGGAGGGTGACTGGGATCTTTACTCGGCTGATGCCTCGGCTGATGATGCCTCGGCTGATGACTGGGAGGTTTACTCGGATGGTGACTGGGATCTTTACTCGGCTGATGCCTCGGCTGATGACTCGGCTGATGACTCCGATGATGCCAGGTATGCTGACTGGTATGCTGACTGGTATGATGAATCCGATGATGACGATGAGAAAGATCCTATCAAGCCTACCAAGCCTCAAAGGAGTAAGAAAAAGCCTCAAAGGAGTAAGAAAAAGCCTCTTGAGGATAAGGATGGCCAAGATCAAGATCCTATCAAGCCTACCAAGGCTAAAAGGAGTAAGAAAAAGCCTCTTGAGGATAAGGATGGCCAAGATCAAGATCCTATCAAGCCTACCAAGGCTAAAAGGAGTAAGAAAAAGCCTCTTGAGGATAAGGATGGCCAAGATCCTTTAGATCCTTTAGATCCTTTAGATCCTTTACCTTTAGATCCTTTACCTTTAGATCCTTTACCTTTAGATCCTTTACCTTTAGATCCTTTACCTTTAGATCCTTTACCTTTAGATCCTTTACCTTTAGATCCTTTACCTTTAGATCCTTTACCTTTAGATCCTTTACCTTTAGATCCTTTAGATCCTATGAAGCCTACCAAGCCTGAAGGGCCTAAAAAGCCTAACAAGTCTAACGAGGAAGCGGAAGAGCTTGAAGGGGATAATAAGGAAGACCTTGAAGGGCCTAAAAAGCCTAACAAGTCTAACGAGGAAGCGGAAGAGCTTGAAGGGGATAAGCAGAAGGATAAGAAAGATGGGATTTTCGTACTCAATTATGACGATGAGTATGAGGAAGACCTTGAATATGACGATGAGTATGAGGAAGACCTTGAATATGACGATGAGTATGAGGAAGACCTTGAATATGACGATGAGGAATATGACGATGAGTATGAGGAAGACCTTGAAGGGGATAATAAGCCTCATAAGGAAGACCTTGAAGGGGATAATAAGCCTCATAAGGAAGACCTTGAAGGGGATAATAAGCCTCATAAGGAAGACCTTGAAGGGGATAATAAGCCTCATAAGGAAGACCTTGAAGGGGATAAGCAGAAGGAAGAAGAGGAGAAGCAGAAGGAAGAAGAGGAGAAGCTGAAGGAAGAAGAGGAGAAGCTGAAGGACTGTCCCTGGCACTGGTTTCACCAGATTTACCCTAAGCATTGGGGCTGTCCCCACCGTAAGCATCGGGATCGCAAGTCGGTTCCCGCTAAGGAGCGCGAGTTGGTTCCCGCTCAGTCTACCAAGCGGGATACCGATCCGGATTCCGAGGCGTCTCTAAAATCGAACTATGCGCATTTATGGGTTCACTGCAAACTTTGTTCTGGATTCAATTATAAGAAAATTTTGAAGTCCAAAAACAATGTTTGTGAACAATGTGGATCTCATTTGAAAATGCATAGTTCAGATCGAATCGACCTTATGCTTGATCCAAAGACTTGGGCTCCTATGCATGAAGGCCTGCTTTCTCTAGATCCTATTGAATTTCATTCGGAGAAAGACCCTTATAAAGATCGGGTTGCTTCTTATAAAAGAAAGACAGGATTATCGGAAGCTATTCAAACGGGCAGAGGTTACCTAAAACGTATTCACCTAGGAATTGGACTTATGGATTTTCAGTTTATGGGGGGTAGTATGGGATCCGTAGTCGGCGAGAGAATCACCCGTTTGGTCGAGTATGCTACCAATCGAGTTTTACCTCTTATTCTAGTGTGTGCTTCCGGAGGGGCACGTATGCAAGAAGGGAGTTTGAGCTTGATGCAAATGGCTAAAATATCTTCTGCTTTATCTGATTATCAATTCAATAGAACGGTATTCTATGTAGCTCTCCTTACATCTCCCACTACGGGTGGTGTGACGGCTAGCTTTGGGATGTTGGGGGATATCATTCTTGCAGAACCTAATGCCTACATCGCATTCGCAGGTAAAAGAGTAATTGAACAAACATTGAATATTGAAGTACCTGAGGGTTCACAAACGGCTGAATATTTATTCGATAAGGGCTTATTCGATCAAATTGTACCACGCAATCCTTTAAAGGGTTCTTTGAGTGAGTTATTTAATTTTCACGGTTTTGTTACTTTGAATTCTCAAGTAATTAATATTTATAATTATTTGTATAGTTAGTTTATCTGAATCAAAGTAAAAAAAAATGTATTTTTGGTGAAATAAGATTCAATTGTAGAAAGAATCGTGCGGACAATTGTTTTATATTGATATTCCTGATTACTAATCAGGAACTCCCTAGGAACAAGATAAAAAAAAAATGCATGCTTATGCAATGCGCAATTCCAATTAGTCAAATAAATGGAATTTTCTTTTTCCTTTCTTGTATAGAGTAGAAAGATACTCTTTCTACTCTATCTCCCGAGAAATCTTTAGTTTGACTAAGAATCCACGTTCTTGGATTGAATCCTAATGAATCTTTCGGGAACTCGTTTGTAATAAATAGAAAATCCAAACGGAAAGAAAAATGAGAATTCAAATTTGACGACAAGAATGGATTCTCCTAGATCTATTTTTGTATTTCATGTAGAAAGATGAAGATGAATAAGTCTCATTTATTTAATTATACACTCCTTGCACTTATTTATTATATATACTCACTTAGATATACTTAGTATAATTATATACGAATTATAATTATACTAAGATATCTTTATAACAATACCAGGTACAAATATTCCACCGAGGTACCCCATTCTATGACAGACTTCCCCTCTATTTTTGTGCCTTTAGTGGGCCTAGTATTTCCGGCAATTGCAATGGCTTCTTTATCTCTTCATGTTGAAAACAACAAGATTGTTTAGATCCAACGGGCCCTGATCTATTCTTTTCAATTAAGACTTCGATATAGATAATACGGATATCTCTTTAATATAGTAGGGTAATGCGGCTTCTTGTGAACAGAAACGAAGGAGCTCTTTTGTATGGCTAAATAGATGATATGGATAAATGAGTTATGGCTATTTTCATCGGAATCGGGGCGGATAGCTGAAATAGAAAGTCAATCTATCTATATGTAGATAGATTCATAGGAGATCATAGAAATTGGATGTTATTATTTTAGCCCTAACCAATTCGATGAATTACTTCGCAAGGGTTCCATCAGAAGGGCGCTAGTTGATGAGAGTTACTTCGGAACCAAAAAAAGAAAAGTCAAATCCATTTGGACTTTTTTCTAAATTCCAATAAAATGCAACTGGATCTAGTATGATTTGGCGATCAGAACATATATGGATAGAACTTATAGTGGGGTCTCGAAAAATAAGTAATTTCTGCTGGGCCTTTCTCCTTTTTTTAGGTTCATTAGGATTCGTATTGGTTGGAACTTCCAGTTATCTCGGTAAGAATTTGATATCTTTAGTTTCCTCTCAGCAAATCCATTTTTTTCCACAGGGGCTCGTGATGTCTTTCTACGGAATCGCGGGTCTCTTTATTAGTTCTTATTTGTGGTGCACAATTTCTTGGAATGTGGGTAGTGGCTATGATCGATTCGATCGAAAAGAAGGAATAGTGTGTATTTTTCGTTGGGGATTCCCGGGAAAAAATCGTCGTATCTTCCTACGATTCCGTATGAAAGATATTCAATCCATCAGAATAGAAGTTAAAGAGGGTATTTATGCGCGTCGTGTCCTTTATATGGAAATAAAAGGGCAGGGGGCCATTCCCTTGACGCGTAGTGATGATAATTTGACTCTGCGAGAAATTGAGCAAAAAGCCGCCGAATTGGCCTATTTCTTGCGCGTACCCATTGAAGTTTTTTGAAATTTACTGGAAGAATAAACTCTTTCTCCGCAGTAGGGAAACAATTCAAGAATTCTCTTTTTTGCTATAGCATAGCTTCAAGTTTTTTCAAAACGTGCATTCGAGCTAAAGTAAAGTAGACGTATGCGGAACAGCGAGAAAATAAAACGAAACTTTTTTTGTTCGAAAATCATTCAAAAACGAGTAGCAAATCGAAATAATGGATTCATCTAGCATATCAAAACATTTCGGACTAAAGAATTGATCTTTTTATTTTCAATAGGAATTAATTGATACGTTAGATGCAGATAGATCTTGTCAATTCTCTCTCTTTTTTTTCTTTCTTTTGGGGTTGGATCTCTTATAACGAGAACATTTATGTATTGTTTTTCCACTCATTTGGGATCAAAACAATATTCTTGAGAAATCGATTTCCATTTTTCCTGGATTATTACTGTGGGTAACCAACGCATTTTTTTTTTTTCGAAATGCAATTTTTTCTATTTTGATAGAAAGGGGATTCCTTTGGCTGGAAATCAAAATAATATTCATTACTGGACGTGGTTCTTTCTGGGATTCATTGAAAAAGATTCGAATTTGATCCATTGAGGTATCTGGAAACAAGATTTTTTGAATTCTTTTTGCATTCGAAGTGGGCTCTTATTCTATTTCTTTATTCTTTCTAGATTCCAGTACTAACCGCCGAATTCCAAATCAAAGTGGGGAATAGATTCACAGGCTCGCGGCCTTGGAATAGAACTTATGGTTGATAGAAAAAGATTAGATCGCAGAGATTCGTCGAAGGGGGTGGGTTCATTAACAATTCAAATTCACAGATGAAAAAAAAAAAAAAAAAATTTCTTCCGCTTCTATATCTTACAGCTATAGTCTTTTTTCCCTGGTGGATCTCCCTCTTATTTAATAAAGGTCTTGAATCTTGGGTTACTAATTGGTGGAATACTACGCACTCGGAAACTTTTTTGACTGATATGCAAGAAAAGAGTATTCTAGACAAATTCATAGAATTAGAAGAACTCTTACTCTTAGACGAAATGATAAACGAATACCCGGAAACACATCTCCAAACACTTCGTATAGGAATCCACAAAGAAATGGTCCGCTTGATTAAGATGCGCAACGAGGATCATATCCATACAATTTTGCACTTATCGACAAATATAATCTGTTTCATTATTTTCCGCGGTTATTCTATTCTGGGTAATAAAGAACTTCTCATTCTTAACTCTTGGATGCAAGAATTCCTATATAACTTAAGTGACACAATAAAAGCTTTTTCGATTCTTTTATTAACTGATTTTTGTATCGGATTCCACTCGCCCCATGGTTGGGAACTAATGATTGCTTATGTCTACAAAGATTTTGGATTTGCTCAGAACGATCAAATTATATCTGGTCTTGTTTCCACTTTTCCAGTCATTCTAGATACAATTTTTAAATATTGGATTTTTCGTTATTTAAATCGTGTATCACCCTCACTTGTAGTGATTTATGATTCAATGAATGACTGATACTATTTTACATAAGCAAAACGTTTCAAGACGTACTTACCCTTTCGACCCGGACGAGGATTTCTCCTACTCCAATATTCCAGTAAACCGATTTCAGTAAATAGCAGAATTGTGGATAGGGACTATACAAGCAACCCACCTAATTTTATTGTAGAAATTTTCGGGATCAATGATTGGACCGTGCAAATGAAAAATACCTTTTCTTGGATAAAGAAAGAGATTACTCGATCTATTTCCCTATCACTGATGATATATATCATAACTCGGACATCCATTTCAAACGCATATCCCATTTTTGCACAACAGGGGTATGAAAATCCACG